TATACATCTATTTATTTTGATGTAAATAGCGGCAAGAAAGCTCTATGAAAAAATGTTGGTTCCATTCGATGTTATCCAATGTGGAGTTAGAATACAGGTGTAGGCTAAGTAAATCAATGGATAATCTTGGTCCTCTTGAAAATACCAGTGTAAGTGAAGACCCGATTCTAAATGATACAGAAAAAAACACCTATAATTGGAGTCATAGTGACAGTAGTAATGTTGATCATTTAGTCGGCGTTAGGGACATTCGGAATTTAAACGTGGATGACACTTTTTTAGTTTTAGGTAGGGATAATAAAAAAGACGGTTATTCCATATATTTTGATATTGAAAATCAAGTTTTTGGGATTGACAATAATCATTCTTTTTTGAGTGAATTAGAAAAAGAATTTTCTAGTTATTGGAATTCTAGTTATTTAAATAAGGGGTCTAGGAGTGACGATTCCCACTATGATTATTCTATGTATGATAATAAATATAGTTGGAATAATTACATCAATAGTTGCATTGACAGTTATCTTCGTTCTCAAATCGGGATTGCTAGTTCTATTTTAAGTGGTAGTGAAAATTACAGCGAAAGTTACATTTCTACTTACATTTTGGGTGAAAGTAGAAATAGTAGTGAAACCGGGAATTCCAGGCTAAGAACTAGCACGAACGGCAGCGATTTCGCTCTAAGAGAAAATTCTAATGATCTCGGCGTAACTCAAAAATACAAGCATTTGTGGGTTCAATGTGAAATTTGTTATGGATTAAATTATAAGAAATTTTTTAAATCAAAAATGAATATTTGTGAACAATGTGGATATCATTTGAAAATGAGTAGTTCAGATAGAATTGAACTTTCGATTGATCCAGGCACTTGGGATCCTATGGATGAGGAGATGTTCTCTCTGGATCCCATTGACTTTCATTCAGAGGAGGAACCTTATAAAGATCGTATTGATTCTTATCAAAAAAAGACAGGATTAACCGAGGCCATTCAAACCGGCATAGGTCAACTAAACGGCATTCCCGTAGCAATTGGGGTTATGGATTTTCAGTTTATGGGGGGTAGTATGGGATCGGTAGTAGGCGAGAAAATTACTCGTTTAATCGAGTATGCTACCAATCAATTTTTACCTCTTATTCTAGTGTGTGCTTCCGGAGGAGCACGCATGCAAGAAGGAAGTTTGAGCTTGATGCAAATGGCTAAAATTTCTTCCGCTTTATATGATTATCAATCGAATAAAAAGTTAGTTTATGTATCAATCCTTACATCTCCTACGACTGGTGGGGTGACAGCTAGTTTTGGTATGTTGGGGGATATCATTATTGCTGAACCTAACGCCTACATTGCATTTGCAGGTAAAAGAGTAATTGAACAAACATTGAATAAGACAGTACCTGAAGGTTCACAAGCGGCTGAATTTTTATTCCATAAGGGCTTATTCGATCCAATCGTACCACGTAATCTGTTAAAGGGCGTTCTGAGTGAGTTATTTCAGCTCCACGCTTTCTTTCCTTTGAATCATAACTTAAGTAGAACCTTAACTTAAGTTAATAGTTAATTAAATTGAATTCCTTAAATTAATTTCTTTCTGGCGAATAACTATTTAGAATAAGTATTTATTAAGTATTTATTTATCGGAATCAAAGGAAAAATCCGAAGAATGGATTTTTTTTGGTGACATAAGAGGAAATTATGGAAAGAATCATACAGATAATTTTTTTTTTTACCGATATCCCTGATTCCTAATTAGGAAACCTCTATGAACAAGATAAAAGAGCGAATTCTTTTTCCGCGAAATTCAATTGGGCAGGGTAGTAAATTAAATAATAAATAAAACGAATTTCATGTTCTTTTCTTCCTTTCGTATTATATTATAACTATAAACTATAACGAATTTTGGAATAATTTATAAGGGGAAGAAACTCTTTATTAAATTCAAATTATAAGACAAGAAAAAGATAATAGAAGAATAACAAACAAGTGGATTATCATACATGTATTTCATGTAGAAAAATGAATAAGTCCATTTTGTTAGTTCTATATTCCTTGCACTTTCTTATATATACTCACTTAGATATACTTAGTATAATTATATAGGAATTCTAATAATTTTAAGAGATCCTTCTATTTAAGATATCTTTCTAACAATATAATATAGCGATAATAGGTAAAAAGATTAATATAACAATAAATAAATAACAGGTACAAATATTAAATCGAGGTGCCCATTCTATGACAATTCTCAACAACTTACCCTCTATTTTTGTGCCTTTAGTGGGCTTAGTATTTCCGGCAATTGCAATGGCTTCTTTATCTCTTCATGTTCAAAAAAACAAGATTTTTTAGATCTGATGGGGGCAAATTTCATCTATTTTTTTTTCAAGACTTAGACTTGGATCATAACACAGATATCTATTCAGTATAATATGGTATAACTTGTGGCTTCTTTCAAACAGAAAAGAAAGGGCAGGCGTAAACGTAAATATGATATATGAGTAAACGAGCTATTTGTTGAAAATAAGTCGCGATTGGGGCGGATGCCTGAAATAAATGCAAAGCCCATGTAGCTATATATGTGTAGTATGTGTAGATAGGGGATCATATGAGGGGGCTCCTATTATTTTACTTTTAGATCTAACGAATTGCTTCGAAAGATTCACATCAGAATAGTGCAAGTTGATGAAAGTTCCTTCGGAAACAAAAAAACGTAAAGTAAAATTCATTTTGGCCGGTCTCCCACTTCCAATAAAATGCAACTAGATCTAGTATGAGTTGGCGATCAGAACATATATGGATAGAACTTATAGCGGGGTCTCGAAAAATAAGTAATTTCTGCTGGGCCATTATACTTTTTTTAGGTTCATTGGGGTTTTTATTGATTGGAATTTCCAGTTATCTTGACAGAAATTTGATATCTTTATTCCCGTCTCAGCAAATCATTTTTTTTCCACAAGGGATCGTGATGTCTTTCTATGGGCTCGCCGGTCTGTTTATTAGCTCTTATTTGTGGTGCACAATTTCGTGGAATGTAGGTAGTGGTTATGATCGATTCGATAGAAAAGAAGGAATAGTGTGTATTTTTCGTTGGGGATTTCCAGGAAAAAATCGTCGCATCTTACTACGACTCTTTATGAAAGATATTCAGTCTATCAGAATAGAAGTTAAAGAGGGTTTTTATGCTCGGCGTGTCCTTTATATGGAAATCAGAGGCCAGGGGGCCATTCCTTTGACTCGTACTGATGAGAATTTGACTCCACGAGAAATTGAGCAAAAAGCAGCGGAATTGGCCTATTTTTTGCGTGTACCAATTGAAGTATTTTGAAATAAACCGAAGCACTTTTCTTAGCAGGAGGTAAAAAACCAAAAAATCCTCTTTTTTTTTTTTTTTTCTATAACATAACTTAAATTTATTCATAATACTGATGAACCAAAGAAGACGTATATTATATATACTATATACGGAAAACGGAAAAATTAGAAAACGGAACTTTTTTTTTATGCGTATGTAAATTCACAAAATTCAAGGACTAACCACTGACTCACAAATAAAAAAGAGGGAATAGATTCGCGGGTTCGAAGCTTTCTATTCTAAATTCTAATATCTAATATTAAAATAGAACTTATGCTTGATAGAAATATTAGATCGTATAGAGTTGACGAATGAAGCAGATTCATTAAAAATTCACAGACGAAAAAATGGAAAAAAAAGCATTCATTCCCCTTCTATATCTTACGTCTATAGTATTTTTGCCCTGGTGGGTCTCTTTTTCATTTAATAAAAGTCTGGGATCTTGGATTATTAATTGGTGGAATACTAGTAAATCCGAAACTTTTTTAAATGATATTCAAGAAAAGAGTATTCTAGAAAAATTTATAGAATTTGAGGAACTCTTCCTGTTGGACGAAATGATAAAGGAATACCCCGAAACACATCTACAAAAGTTTCGTATCGGAATTCACAAAGAAACGATCCAATTGATCAAGATGCACAACGCAGATCGTATAGATACGATTTTGCACTTCTCGACAAATATAATCTGTTTCGTTATTCTAAGTGGTTATTCTTTTTTAGTTAATGAAGAACTTTTTATTCTTAATTCTTGGGTTCAAGAATTCATATATAACTTAAGTGACACGATAAAAGCCCTTTCTATTCTTTTATTAACCGACTTATGTATAGGATTCCATTCACCCCACGGTTGGGAACTAATGATTAGCTCTTTCTACAAGGATTTTGGATTTGCTCATAATGATCAAATTATATCTGGACTTGTTTCCACCTTTCCAGTAATTTTCGATACAATTTTTAAATATTGGATCTTCCGTTATTTAAATCGTGTATCTCCGTCACTTGTAGTGATTTATCATTCAATGAATGACTGAAAAATGATCCACCGATCCAATTAGAATTTTGTTATTTTGTCCATAAGTAAAATAAAATATTCAAAATCTTACTTTATTTTTTATACACTTATTTTTTCTATACATCCAAGAGATTCGGATTCCTCCTATATTTTAGTATTTTAGTAAAAATTTTTCAGTAACTAGCAGCATCGTGGATAGGGAACTATCCTAGCGACCTACCTAATTTTATTGTAGAAATTTTCTGGATCAACGACTGGACCATGCAAACTAGAAAGACCCTCTCTTGGATAAAGGAAGAGATTACTCGCTCCATTTCCGTATCGCTCATGATATATATAATAACTGGGGCATACATTTCAAATGCATATCCCATTTTTGCACAGCAGGGTTATGAAAATCCGCGCGAAGCAACTGGTCGTATTGTATGCGCTAATTGTCATTTAGCTAATAAGCCCGTGGGTATTGAGGTTCCACAAGCGGTACTTCCTGATACTGTATTTGAAGCAGTTGTTCGAATTCCTTATGATATGCAACTAAAACAAGTTCTTGCTAATGGTAAAAAGGGAGCTTTGAATGTGGGGGCTGTTCTTATTTTACCTGAGGGGTTTGAATTAGCCCCTCCTGATCGTATTTCGCCAGA